ATTCGATAGGAGTAGTTGCTGACCCATACCACATAGTTCCAGCAACAACAAAAGCTGCAAAAAAGACAGCCGCAATACTACTGGATAGTACGGTTTCAATATTTCCCATACGCAATCCTTTATATAGACGTTGTGGCGGTCGTACGCTAAGATGGAATAGGCCCGCTAATATGCCCAATGTACCTGCTGCAATATGATGAGAAGCTATTCCTCCCGGCACAAAAGGATCAAAACCTTCCACGCCCCACGCCGGATTTACAGGTTGTACTGTTCCGGTTAGTCCATAAGGATCGGACACCCATATTCCAGGACCGTATAAGCCCGTTACATGAAATGCACCAAAACCAAAACAAGCCACCCCGGAGAGAAATAAATGAATTCCAAAGATCTTAGGCAAATCCAAAGAAGGTTTACCTGTACGTTCATCAGAAAATATTTCTAGATCCCAATAGACCCAATGCCAGATAGCTGCCAAAAAGCATAAGCCAGAAAACACAATATGCGCCCCAGCTACACCTTCATAACTCCAAATCCCCGGATTCGTTACAGTCCCTCCTGTGATACTCCAACCTCCCCAGGAATTGGTTATTCCTAAACGAGTCATGAAGGGTATAACGAACATGCCCTGTCTCCACATTGGATCAAGAACAGGGTCAGAAGGATCAAAAACTGCTAATTCATACAGAGCCATTGAGCCCGCCCAACCAGCAACCAGAGCGGTATGCATTATATGAACGGAAAGCAACCGGCCGGGATCATTCAATACAACGGTATGAACACGATACCAAGGCAAACCCATGGAAAACACCTCTTTCTCAAAGAAAAATAGACACTACCTAACTTTATTGCATTGGAAAAGACTATACTATGACTATCCTATAGTGAGTGGATTAGTTCCTAACAAGAGTTAGGTGAATATTTCTTCTATTCGTAGGAAAAAAAGAGAAGCAGATTTATTCTATACTCGATAAGTACCAATATGCAATGGGGGTTGCTACCATTTTCTATGAGTAAATGTGTCTGTTTATCCGTATTTCTCATTAGAAGGGATTATTTGTCTTTCTTTCCACATTTTTACACTCTATGGATAAAATCAATACGATAAAGACAATATTCTAACGACAATAAAACCATATTGTTACGTTTCCATATCAAAGTGAAATATAGTATTTAGTTCTTTTTTCTTTCAATTCATGCCTATTGGTGTTCCAAAAGTACCTTTCCGGAGTCCTGGAGAGGAAGATGCATCTTGGGTTGACGTATAGTGCGACTTGTCAGATATATTGGGTTATATGGGATTTCCCCGTTCTCTCCCTCGATCGAGATATCCTCTCTTTCGCCCAAAAAGAAATTGAATCATACAAAAATTGGAGCGTGAAATCCATTATTTGGGAGGATTCATAGGACTATTTTCACTTAGAATAATTTATGGTTGACTTTGGTTGGACTCAAAAAATGAAGTATCCAGGCTCCGTTTAGAAAAAACCCAATTGGAAATAAATCTATGATTACTACATGTATCATAAAGGATTCTTTTGTGTTATTTGTAAAGTTTAAACAAAAAGAAATGGTGATGAGAAGATTTGTCCTATATGCGATGCGCAAATCAAAAGAGGGTGGATCTTTACCCGGAGTAGAGCATAAACCTAAAAAGATGAAAGAGACCCACTCAGAAACAAGAAAACCCCATCGTGATTTGGATTAAATCTCGATGAAAGAATACATCAATGAAAAGTTAATTCAATAAGTTTATTGACTTTTTTCTATTATAAGGAAGAAAGAAGTCTAATTTTTTTTTTAATCGAAGAAAAAAAAGCCCTTTCGTTCCAAGTTGGAAAAAACCTGCTTAATAGAAAAAAGAATAGGAAAAAAAAGAAAGAGCACCTGAATCTATACATTGATTCTTTTTTTTGAACCGTATGCATCAAAAGGTGCATGTACGGTTCTTAAGGGATACAATTTAACCCTAATCAACCGACTTTATCGAGAAAGATTACTTTTTTTAGGCCAAGCGGTCGATAGCGAGATCTCGAATCAACTTATTGGGCTTATGGTATATCTCAGTATCGAGGATGATACCAAAGCTCTTTATTTGTTTATAAACTCTCCTGGTGGATGGGTAATACCTGGAGTAGCTATTTATGATACTATGCAATTTGTTCGACCAGAGGTACATACAATATGCATGGGATTAGCCGCGTCAATGGGATCTTTTATATTGGTTGGAGGAGAAATTACCAAACGTCTAGCATTCCCTCACGCTTGGCGCCAATGAGGTTTTAAAATTTGAGAGAAAAAAGAAAACTATGCCTTCGCCATATGAACATTAAGTAATAATAGCATGGCACTTCGAATTCGATATGCAATTTTTTTGTATTTTTTTTAAGATTGGATTATGTATCGAGAGAGTAGTATGAGATAAAAGGTATTTCCGATTTTTTTTTATCTATCGGGAGTCCAGTTTAGCGTCACAAACTTTTTGGTTTTCACACCGAAGGGCTCTTAACTATATTTATGTTATAAAATAAAAAAAGAGTGCGAAAAAAAAACAAGATTTTTCCTGGTTGGATCAAAAAGAAACTTTGGGATTGCTTAATCAAATAAAAAAATCCATTTGAAAATAGAAAGCAACGGAGCCATCATAGTATTTTTTAACTACTCCGAAAAGAAGGGTGGCAATTTGATAATTTATTTAACCATCCGGGGCTGATAGATTCTATTTTTATCTTTCTTGAATGTGAATGGGAAGTAAGAGTCAATTTGATTGTAAAGCCGTATGCAATGCACCAAAAACGATGCCCGTACGGTTGTTGAATTCTATCTTTTTGACTATTAGTCTTTATCTTTCTTTTATGTTCGTTTCATCACACCAGATAGAGAAACCCTCTACCATCAGGGTAATGATCCATCAACCTGCTAGTTCTTTTTATGAGGCGCAAACGGGAGAATTTATCCTGGAAGCGGAAGAACTGTTGAAACTGCGCGAAACCATCACAAGGGTTTATGTACAAAGGACGGGCAAACCATTATGGGTTGTATCTGAAGACATGGAAAGAGACGTTTTTATGTCAGCAACAGAAGCCCAAGCTTACGGAATTGTTGATCTTGTAGCAGTTGAATAAAAAAGTTGGATTTTGGGGAAATCTTCGATTTGGGATTCTATTTCCGAGATTCTATTAGATTCTATTAATATTCAAAAAATGTCTATTAATATTAAATAGAAAAAATTAGAACAAATTCATAATAATCCGGTTAGGATCAATCTAAACCAGCCCATTATGTATATGATTCAACATGCCAACTATTAAACAACTTATTAGAAATACAAGACAGCCGATTCGAAATGTCACGAAATCTCCCGCTCTTCGGGGATGTCCTCAGCGTCGAGGAACATGTACTAGGGTGTATGTGCGACTCGTTTAGATCATAAGCTGGTACAAAAAAAGCAATAAAACCTCTTTCCAGTATGAATGATCAGTACCGATGAATAGGATAGAATGGAAGATGGAATTCCATTTACTATTTAAATTAAAAATAAGCAAATTGATCCCTTTATTGTGTATGAAGTTTATGGTTTTCATTGGTGCAAATCCAATTATTTAAAATGAGAAGCAATTCTCCATTGGTAGCAAATAGTTATCCATTAAGCGGAGAAAATTTTATGAAAAAAAAACATAAAAATGAAGTTTCCACTCGGTCAAGAACGGACTCCGAGGGTCAGCTACCGAGCTAACTTTCATAATTAAATACCGTTACTGTATAGGTGGGTCTCATTGTGAAAGACCTATTACTGGATAATTCATGGGTAGAGCCAAAGAGTGTGGTGTGAACTATACAAGTTACCAATAACATTGATTAAATGAAGTGAAGTAAAGGCTCCGGTGTATAGAGAAGACCTCACCGTTTAAGAAATAACCATAGAAACGATGGAACCCACTATTTCTTTATCCAATTTCTTTTTTTTTTGACACCTAGCAAAAGAAAATTTCGGATTTCTTTCGTATTTCGCAGTAAAATACCTAAAAAAAGAAAAAATAGTGGTCGGGAAGGTTATAGTAGCCAAAGCCATTGGAATTTATATTTTATACATTGGAAAAATCCGTTTGGTTATTAATGGACCGGGACGAAGGAAAAAAATAACTGAAAGAAAAGAAATCAATTAGTTATTTGTCAAAGTTTTATTTATTCAATGACCAGAATTAAACGCGGATATATAGCTCGGAGACGTAGAACAAAAATTCGTTTATTTGCATCAAGCTTTCGAGGGGCTCATTCAAGACTTACTCGAACTATTACTCAACAGAAAATAAGAGCTTTGGTTTCGGCTCATCGAGATAGGGATAAGAAAAAGAGAAATTTTCGTCGTTTGTGGATAACTCGGATAAACGCAATAATTCGGCAAAGGGGAGTATCCTATAGTTATAGTAAATTCATACATGATCTATACAAGAGACAGCTACTTCTTAATCGTAAAATATTGGCCCAAATAGCTATATCAAATAGGAACTGTCTTTATATGATTTCCAACGAAATAAGAAAAGAAGTAGATCGGAAAGAATACACCGGAATAATCTAAAGAGAGTTCCCCGGAGATTGAACTCCGGGAAGGTGGAGTCGAAATGACTATGAGAAAATATGTCAAAGTAGTAAACATGAATGAACACGTTAAAAAAAAACAAAGATTTTTTTCTTCCTTTTTTTTTTCTTACGAGACGATAATAAAATATGGATTCTCGGGTTTGTAGACCAAAACACCAATCCGCGTTTGAGTTCGGGTTGGAATTCTGATTCAAGTGAACAAAGAATAAGCCTATTTATTTCGGGTTCTAAGACCAGTAGTTCTAGAGGTCGACTCGGTTCTTTCAAATTGTTTCTCATTATTGAGAAAAGGTAACAAAGATAAAATACGAGCTTGTTTTATAGCAATAGTAATTAATCGTTGTTGTTTCAAGGTCAATTTATTCACTCGTCTAGATAATATTTTTCCTTGTTCGCTAATA